AATAAGGTGCCTGAAGTAAAAGGGCTATCTTGATAGGATAGATTATACAGTAATTGTTCTTATTATACACTTTAGATTTAAACTAAAACCAAAGAAATCAAAATTCTCTGTGCATCATACACCAATATATAGAGAAAGATAAGCTAATTAAGCTACCAGGTTCATACCCTGTTTATAGAAGTGAACCCTTCTTCTTTCCAATGATCATAAATTCAAGAAAAATTATCTTTATTTTTGTATTAATAATAAGAACCTTAATAACCATCAGAGCCAATAATTGACTAGGGATATGAATAGGAATAGAAATAAATTTAATAGCATTCATCCCTTTAATTTCTAAAAGAAAAAATAAAAATTCTTCACAAGCTATAATAATATATTTTCTTGTACAAAGAATTGGTAGTGTAACTCTATTATTTTCAGTAACTATAAATCCTTTAGTCATGGCCAATCTTAATTTTGAAGAATTATGGCTTAAAGAAATAATTATAGTAAGACTAGCTATCAAGTTAGGGGCTGCCCCTTTCCACTGATGATTACCTAATGTAATAAGAAATTTAAATTGACCAGAATGTTTAATTTTAATAACATGACAAAAACTAGCACCTTTGACTGTAATAAATAATTTAATATCAAGACCGATAATAATCACCTATATATTAATTACCTTTTCAGGGATAGTGGGTAGTTTTGGAGGTCTTAATCAAACATCTGTTCGAAAAATATTAGGGTATTCATCAATTAATCATCTAGGATGAATAATAAGATTTATATCAATAAGAGATATATGATATAAATATTTAATTATTTATTCATTATTGATAAGAATAATTTGTTATATATTAAATCATAAAAACATTTATTTTCTTAATCAGATAATACCAAGCTCAAATTCAATGACTGAAAAATTTATATTAACTATTATAATATTAAGAATCGGGGGATTACCTCCATTTATTGGATTTTTACCTAAATGAATGGCTATTCAAAGTATAATTAGTTCAAGATTAGTTCCTGTTATAATTACAATATTAGTATTATCGCTAGTTACTCTACTTTATTATTTACGCATAATGATTAATTATATATTAATATACTCAACAATAAACAAATGAATGAAATTTAAATCTACTAATTTATGTTTACTATATATCACAATTAGTGTAAATATATTATTACCTACATTCCTAACCCTTAACTTTTTTTAAAGCTTTAAGTTAAAAAAACTATTAACCTTCAAAGTTAAATATACAATTAAAAGTAAGCTTTAGTTTCAACACCTTTAGATTTGCAATCTAATATCATAAATTTGACTATAAAGCTGTTGATAAGAGGTAATATTACCATATATAAATTTACAATTTATAGCCTAAGATTCAGCCATCCTACCATTTGAATAAATGAATATTCTCCACAAATCACAAAGATATTGGAACACTATATTTCTTATTTGGTATATGATCTGGTATAGTAGGAGCATCAATAAGATGAATTATTCGAGTAGAACTTGGCCAACCAGGAGCCTTCATTGGTGATGACCAAATTTATAATGTAATCGTAACAGCTCACGCTTTTATTATGATCTTTTTCATAGTTATACCTATCATAATTGGAGGATTCGGCAATTGATTAGTCCCATTAATAATTGGGGCTCCTGATATAGCATTCCCACGAATAAATAATATAAGATTTTGATTATTACCTCCTTCTTTAACCTTGTTATTAACTAGTAGACTTGTTGAAATGGGGGCAGGAACTGGATGAACAGTTTACCCGCCCTTATCAAGAAATTTGTCTCATAGAGGAGCATCAGTGGACTTAGCAATTTTTTCACTGCACTTAGCAGGAGCATCATCAATTTTAGGGGCTGTAAATTTTATTTCAACAATTATAAATATACGACCTATGGGGATAACCCCTGAACGCACACCATTATTCGTTTGATCAGTGGGAATTACAGCATTATTATTATTATTATCATTACCTGTATTAGCAGGAGCTATTACTATATTATTAACCGATCGAAACTTTAATACATCTTTCTTTGACCCAACTGGAGGAGGAGACCCAATCCTTTATCAACACTTATTCTGATTTTTTGGGCACCCCGAAGTTTATATTTTAATTTTACCAGGATTTGGCTTAATTTCACACATTATTAGACAAGAAAGCGGAAAAACTGAAGCATTTGGTGCTTTAGGTATAATTTATGCTATAATAGCAATTGGATTACTGGGCTTTATTGTATGGGCACACCATATATTTACAGTAGGAATAGATGTAGATACACGAGCTTACTTTACATCTGCAACTATAATCATTGCAGTCCCAACAGGAATTAAAATTTTTAGTTGACTAGCTACCTTACATGGAATAAATATAATATATACCCCCTCAACTTTATGGGCTTTAGGATTTGTTTTTTTATTTACAATTGGAGGACTTACAGGAGTAATCCTAGCAAATTCATCAATTGATATTATTCTACATGACACATACTATGTTGTAGCACACTTTCATTATGTGTTATCAATAGGAGCAGTATTTGCAATCATGGGTAGATTCATTCAATGGTACCCTTTATTTACAGGTCTTACCCTAAAAAGTAAATGATTAAAAATCCAATTCTTAACAATATTTATTGGAGTTAATTTAACCTTTTTTCCCCAGCATTTTTTAGGGTTAAGAGGGATACCTCGACGTTATTCAGATTATCCTGATTGTTATACATCATGAAATATTATTTCATCAATAGGATCAACTATGTCAATAATTAGAATTATAATATTTATTATAATTATCTGAGAAAGAATTGTAACAAAGCGATCAGCTATTTTTAGATATAATATAACATCAAGAATCGAATGACTACAAAAGATGCCCCCTGCAGAACATTCATATGCAGAATTACCAATATTAACTAACTTCTAATATGGCAGAATAGTGCAATGAATTTAAGATTCATGTATAAAGATTAAATCTTTTATTAGAAATCGCAACATGAGGAAATATAAACCTACAAGATGCCATATCCCCTTTAATAGAACAATTAATCTTTTTTCACGACCACACATTAATAATTCTGTTAATAATTACTATTATAGTAACATATATTATATTATCTACTATAAAAAATAAATTTATTAACCGATTCTTACTTGAAGGCCAAACAATCGAATTTATTTGAACATTAATACCAGCTATTACATTAATTTTCATCGCATTACCATCATTGCATCTATTATATCTAATTGATGAAATTAAAAATCCAGATATCACTTTAAAAATCATTGGTCATCAATGATATTGAAGATATGAATACTCAGACTTAAATAATGTAGAGTTTGACTCATATATAAAACCAACAAATGAATTAAATAATAATGAATTTCGCCTTCTAGATGTAGATAACCGAGTAGTATTACCATTTAATTTACAAATTCGAGTCTTAGTTACAGCAGCAGATGTTTTACACTCATGAGCTGTACCTGCACTAGGAATTAAAATTGATGCTGTCCCAGGTCGATTAAACCAAGGTGCCTTTAAAATAACACGACCAGGACTATTATATGGCCAATGTTCAGAAATTTGTGGAGCTAATCACAGATTTATACCCATTGTAATTGAAAGAGTACCCACAGACAAATTTATTAACTGATTAAAATCAAACTCATTAAGTGGCTGAATAGTTAAGCATTGGTCTCTTAAACCAAATTATAGTATATTAACAAATACTCTTAATGAAAGAAATTAGTTTAAATAAAACATTAATTTGTCAAGTTAAAAATACATTATAGTACTTCTTAATCCCACAAATAGCACCTCTTTGATGAGAATTACTATTCACAATATTCGTAACAAGATTTATATTAATAATTATAATTATATATTTTAATAAAATAATAAAATCCAAAAAAATCAAAACAATTATTATCACAACCAAACAAAAACAGTGAAAATGATAACTAACTTATTCTCAACATTTGACCCTTCTACTTCTATAAGACTGTCATTAAATTGATTAAGAACAATAACATGTTTCCTATTAATCCCACTATTATATTGAACATTACCAAATCGATTAAGTAGTATATTTGATATAGTAATAAATAAGTTAAATAATGAATTCAAAATATTAATGGGTGCAAAATCAAAAGGTATAACACTAATAATAATCTCATTATTTATATTTATTTTAATAAACAATATAATAGGGTTATTACCCTATATTTTTACAAGATCTAGACATCTAGTATTTACATTAAGTATAGCTTTACCCCTATGAACTATGTTAATATTATATGGATGAATCAACCAAACTAATCACATATTTGCTCATTTAATTCCAAGAGGTACCCCCGCATTGCTTATACCATTTATAGTCCTAATCGAAACAATTAGTAATATAATTCGACCAGGATCATTAGCAGTTCGATTAACTGCAAACATAATCGCAGGGCACTTATTAATAAGATTATTAGGCAATAACTCAGTTAATAAAGAAATTATATTACCTTTAATTTTAATTGCACAAATCATACTAATACTATTCGAGATAGCAGTCTCATTAATTCAAGCTTATGTATTTTCAATTTTAAGAACACTATACTCTAGAGAGGTACTATAATGAAATTAAACAAAAACCATCCATTTCACCTAGTAGATTATAGACCATGACCATTAACAGGATCAATTGGAGCCATAACATTAACTTCAGGTATAGTAATATGATTTCACAAAAACGAAATATATTTATTCTGATTGGGGGCAAGAATTTTATTATTAACAATATACCAATGATGACGAGATATCGTACGTGAAAGTACCTTCCAAGGAATACACACCATTAAAGTAACTGAAGGATTAAAAATTGGAATAATTTTATTTATTATCTCAGAAGTATTCTTTTTCATTTCATTTTTCTGAGGATTCTTCCACAGAAGATTAGCACCTACAATTGAGTTAGGGATAGTATGACCCCCTAAAGGAATCAAAACATTTAATCCTATAGAAATCCCATTATTAAACACAATAATTTTATTATGTTCAGGGATCACAGTAACATGAGCACACCATAGTCTAATAAATAGTATACACAATCAAGTAACAAAAGCTTTAACATTAACAGTTATACTAGGTGTATTCTTTACCATATTACAAGTATATGAATACATTGAAGCACCTTTTTGTATTAGAGATTCAATTTATGGTTCATCATTTTTTATAGCTACAGGATTTCACGGAATCCACGTAATTATTGGAACAACATTTCTAATAACCTGCTTAATACGGCATATGATATGCCATTTCTCAAGAAATCATCATATAGGATTTGAGGCAGCAGCCTGATATTGACACTTTGTAGATGTAGTGTGATTATTCCTTTACATTTCAATTTACTGATGAGGTAGTTACTTTTTTAGTATAAATAATATATTTGACTTCCAATCAAAGGATCTTAATAAGAAAGAGTAATAATTAAAATATTAATATCAATCATAATAGTAATAGTAATCTCTATTACCCTAATAACAATATGTATCATTATATCCAAAACATCAATTATAGACCGAGAAAAAATATCACCATTCGAATGTGGATTTGACCCAAAATCATCTGCCCGATCACCATTCTCATTACAATTCTTCTTAATTGCAACCCTTTTCCTAATTTTTGATATTGAAATTGCAATAATATTACCAATATTAGTGACAATAAAAACAAGAAATATTGTAACATGAATAATAACAACAACAATCTTTATTTTAACACTAACTTTAGGATTATATTACGAATGAAAAAATAGAATACTAGAATGAACCCTTTGGGGGTATAGTTAAAAATAACATCTAAGTTGCAATTAGAAAGAGCTAAAATAGCTACCCTCAAAGAATCAAAGTATTGAAGTAACAATTACATTTAGTTTCGACCTAAAATTAGAGATATCTCCTTACTTAATTTAATCAAAGCCAAAAAGAGGCACTCCATTGTTAATGGAGTCATTGGTTAATAAAGCCTGATTAAAAGAGAATGAAGACATCTGAAAGAAGCTGCTAACTATCTTTCAAAGCGGTTAAATTCCGTTTTTCTCTTATTTATATAGTTTAACTTAAAACACTACATTTTCAATGTATAGTTGAATCCAATTCTATAAATACTTGAGAAGAAATAACCTTATAATAATATCTTCAACATTATGCTTTAATTTAAGCTACCCAAGTAAATAATAATAAGAAAAATTACCATTAGAATAAAAGAACAAAAAAAAATCTTAATATTGTTATTCTGATAAAATAATATTAACTTTCTCAATGTATATGTATAAGAAATCAAAACACTAGATATTACAAATTCCCCTCAACCTATATCCATAAATTCAGAACATTTACTAGAAAAAGAAAAAGAGGGAAAATTAACAATATAAGTTCTAAAATTAGGTATAAATCACATAGAGCCCAAAAAGTGATTTAATAAAGAAAATTTAATACCTAAAATATTGCCTGAATAAGTCAAAAAACACAATTCATAACCAAATCACCCCCCTAAAATGATGCAAGATAAAGGTAATAGCTTACACTCAATAGGTATAATTAATAAATCAGGAAAAGGAAACAAAAACCAACTAAGTAATCTACCCCCCAAAACCCCTATTATAACCAAAAAAATTATAGACCTACTTATAACAGCATCTTCAAAAAAAGAAGAATAGGATAAAAACCCCTTATAGTCAGTTATAGAATAATATATTAAACGAGCTCTGTAAGAAACAGTCAAACCAACAGATAAAAAAAATAACAAATAAATAAACAGATTAAAAAAAGAAAAAGTTAAAGTTTCTAGAACCAAATCCTTACTATAAAACCCTGATAAAAAAGGTAATCCACATAAAGAAAGATTAGCAATGCCAAAACAAGTTCTAGTATAAGGAAGACAATTAATCAAACCCCCTATATGACGAATATCTTGAGAATCATTTATACAATGAATAATTAAACCAGCACACAAAAATAATAAAGCCCTAAAAAAAGCATGAGTTAATAAATGAAAGTAAGAAATAGTAGAATAACCAATAAAAAGAATTCTTATTATTAACCCTAATTGTCTTAAAGTAGATAAAGCAATAATTTTTTTAAGATCATACTCAAAATTAGCACCCAGACCAGACATAAATATAGTTAACACAGATAATAAAAGAAAAAAAGATAAATCAAATTGGTACAATAAAGGACTAAAACGCACTAACAAGTAAACACCTGCAGTAACTAAAGTAGAAGAGTGAACCAAAGCAGAAACAGGAGTAGGAGCGGCTATAGCAGCAGGTAGCCAAGAAGAAAAAGGCAACTGGGCACTCCTAGTAAAACCACCAACAACAACCAAAATAAATAAAATATAACTCCAATCATAAAAATAAAAATTATAATAAAGAAAATGTCAACTACCTAAATTAAAAGTTCAACCAATACCTAATAGAATACAAACATCACCAATACGATTAGTTAAAACAGTTAACATTCCCGCATTATATGACTTATAATTCTGAAAATAAATAACTAAACAATAAGAAACCAAACCCAATCCATCCCAACCTAAAAGAATTCTAACCAAATTAGGTCTTATAATCATAAGCATTATTGACAAAATAAATAATAAAACCAAAATTAAAAAACGATATTTATTAACATCATCAATCATATAAACATGGCTGTAACAAATAACCATTGAAGAAATAAACATAACACTACCCATAAAAATTAAAGATATTCAATCAAAAAAAATAGTTATAACTAAACCACAAGAATTAATACTCAAAATTTCCCAATCAAGTATAAAAAAATAATCAATAGAAAAAAAATAAATTCCCAAAAGAAAAAATAAAAATCCTCCAATCAAGATTAAAAAGAATCAAAATATGTACATACTCATTTTATTCATTAACCTAGAGTAAATACACCTATAACACCACAAATTATTATTCTTAATTAAACTATCCAAGCAAAACCACATAATATACATATCAGAAAATAGAAACAAAAAATTTAAAGGGAATAAATGAAAAAATAATAATAAATACTCCCGTATAAATCCCAAATATTCAGGTTTCAAGCCACTATAAATAGAACCATGCTGAATAATAGAATATATATAAATTCTATAGCAACAACTCAAAAAAGAAGAAAAGGCTAAAAATAGTATAGTTAATGATCTTCAACTCAAAATAGAATTAATTAAAATAACCTCACCAAAAAAATTTAAAGAAAAAGGTCTTGATATGTTATTAATACAAAATAAAAACCAGAATATAGAAACATTAGGCATAAAAGTAATAAACCCTTTATTAATTATTAAACTACGACTATGTCTACGTTCATAACAAATATTAGACAAAACAAAAAGACCAGAAGAGCAAAGACCATGACCAATCATAAGAATTAAAGAACCTTCAAAACCAAAACCCCCAAAAGTTATAATACCACAAATAACTAATCCCATATGAGCCACTGAAGAATAAGCAATTATAGACTTTATATCAACCTGACATAAACATAAAAACCCTACCAGGATGCCTCCAAATAAGCTCAAAACAATTAAAACCCCATTTAATAAAAAATGAGGCTCCAGAAATAAAAATACTCGGTATAAACCATACCCACCCAATTTAAGTAACACACCCGCCAAAATTATAGAACCAGAAACAGGAGCCTCAACATGTGCCTTAGGTAACCAAAAATGAAAAAAAACTAAAGGCATCTTAACTAAAAAAGCAAAAATCAAAGAAGCATAAAAATAAATATTAACATTACCAAGAAAAATTAAAAAATAAAATAAAGTATAATAATTAGTGTAAATATAAAAAACAGAAATTAATAAAGGAAAAGAAGCAAAAAGAGTATAAAATAATAAATATAAACCAGACAAAAATCGCTCAGGCTGATATCCCCAACCATAGATCAAAAAAAGAATAGGAATCACTCTAGATTCAAAAAATAAATAAAACATAAACAAATTAGAAGTAGAAAAAGATAAAGTAAGTAAAATAAGAAGAAGTAAAAGAATAAACAAAAACTCCTTATTGTAATTAAAAATAAAATGAATCCTAAATCTTGCCAAGACTATTAAAAACAAAATCCAAACTCTAAGAAAAATTATACAATAAGAAATTAAATCTATTCCAAACCCAAAACCAAGTCTTCCAAAAAATTGAGAAAAAGAATAAAAAAGTATTAAAAAAGACAAAAACAAAAAACCTAATATAAAAATTCACCAGTTAATTAAAATAGGAATCAAAAAAAATATATATATAAAAACCCTTATCATGACATAACAGAAAGGCTAGACAAATGATCATTACCATGACTACGAATTATATTAACCAAAACACCTAAACCTAAAGCACCTTCACAAACAGAAAAAACCAAAAATAATAAAACAAAATAAAACTCAACCCCATAAGACAGAAAAAAAATAAATATATTCAAAAACAGAATTAAAACCAAAAACTCTAATCTAAAAAGAGTTAATAACAAATGCTTACGGACAAAAGAAAAAGCTATTACACCAACAAAAAATGTAAACAAAATACATAAATTAAAGTAATAAATAAGTTTTAATAGTTTAAAAAAAACAATGATCTTGTAAATCATAAATAGAAAAAATCTTTAAAACTTCAGTAAAAAGCTATAGGCTTAACTTAAATCCCCAAAATTAATATTTTAATTAAACTATTTACTGAGATAATAATTATATTAACCTTAATAATAACCATTTCAATTATATTTATAATATTAAAACATCCCTTAAGTATAGGAATTACCATTATTGTACAAACAATAATTATTTCAGCAATTGTTGGTTTAATAATAGGATCATTCTGATTTTCATATATTATTATAATCACTATATTAAGAGGTATACTAGTATTATTCATTTACATGGCAAGAGTAGCATCAAACGAAAAACTAGTACCATCAATAAAAATAACAGCCATAATAATCATAATGATCATAGCAAGAATTGCATACTCAAATAATATAGAAAACAATGACAAAGAAATAATTATAATAATAACAACACCCGAAAATATTTCATTAAATAATCTATTTAATATAAAACACAAATTTGCTACAATAATATTAGTAGCCTATTTATTCTTCACAATAATTACAGTATCATTCATCGTTAATATTTCTGAAGGACCCCTACGAGTTAGAAAAAAATAATGAATAAACCTTTACGAAAAACACATCCCCTATTAAAAATTATTAATAATTCACTAATTGATCTACCTACCCCCTCAAACATTTCATTATGATGAAATTTCGGATCATTATTAGGGATATGTTTAATAATTCAGATTGTAAGAGGAATTTTTTTAGCTATACACTATACAGCAAATGTAGAACTCGCATTCAACAGAGTCATCCACATTTGTCGCGATGTTAATAATGGATGATTATTACGTAATACTCACTCCAACGGAGCCTCACTATTTTTCATTTGTATATATATTCATGTAGGACGAGGAATATACTACGGATCCTATAAATTAAAAATAACATGAAATATTGGAGTAATCCTACTATTAATAACTATAGGAACCGCTTTTCTAGGATATGTTTTACCATGAGGACAAATATCACTATGAGGTGCCACAGTAATCACAAATCTACTATCAGCAATCCCCTATTTAGGTGATAATATTGTAAAATGATTATGAGGAGGGTTTAGAATTGATAATGCAACATTAACACGATTCTTTACACTACACTTTTTACTTCCTTTTATAGTTACTGCAATAGTTATAATTCATCTCCTATTCCTACACCAAACAGGAAGAAATAATCCATTAGGATTAAATTCAAATTATGACAAAATCCCATTTCACCCTTACTTTTCAATCAAAGATATAATAGGAATAATATTTACATTAACTATATTCTCATTATTAGTCCTATTAGAACCACAAATATTAGGAGACCCGGAAAACTTTATTCCAGCTAATCCCCTAGTAACCCCAATTCACATTCAACCAGAATGATATTTCTTATTTGCATACGCTATTTTACGATCAATCCCAAATAAATTAGGAGGAGTAATAACCATAATCTTATCAATTATTATTATTATAGTACTCCCATTTACTAATAAAAGAAAATTCCAAACAACAGCATTCTATCCCATAAATAAGCTACTATTTTGAATATTCATTACTATTATTATATTACTAACATGAATTGGGGCACGACCAGCAGAAGAACCATTCATCACAACAGGACAAATATTAACAACAATATATTTTACATATTTTATTATTAATCCTTTAATATTAATATTATGAGACAAAATTAATAGATAGTTAATAAGCTTTAGAAAAGCGTTTATTTTGAAAATAAAATAAGGTGGTTAAATTCCACCATTAACTTACACTTAAACCAATGAATTATAAATTAAACAATAACAAGGAAACAAAAGAAGCAAAAAAAAGAAAATAATTTAAAGACATAGGTAAAAATACCTTTCAAGTTAAATATATTAATTTATCATAACGGAACCGAGGCAAGGTAGCTCGAACCCAAATAAATCAAAAAATAACAAAACCTACCCTCAAATAAAATATAATAGAGTAAATATCACAACCAAAAAACAAAACAATAGTTAACACTCTTATAAAAATAATATTCATATACTCCGACAAAAAAATAAAAGCAAATCCTCCACTTCTATATTCAACATTAAATCCTCTAACCAGCTCTCTCTCACCTTCAGCAAAATCAAAAGGAGCACGATTAGTTTCAGCCAAACAAGAAGAAAGTCAACAAAAAAATAAAGGAACAGAAAAGAAAAAAAATCAAACATCTGACTGATAAATTATAAAATTAACAAAATTATAACCAAATACAAAAATAAACAAACAAAGTAAAATTATAGCTATACTTACTTCATAAGAAACAGTCTGAGCCATAGCACGAAGACTACCCAAAAGAGCATATTTAGAATTAGAAGACCAACCAGAAAGTATAATACCATAAACACCCATACCAGTACAGCATAAAAAAAATAAAAAACCATAATTAAAACTATATAAATTAGTCAACTGAGGAAATAAAACTCATAAAATAAAAGACAAAACAAGTATAAAAATAGGAGACAAAAAATAAACAAAAAAATTAGATATATAAGGATAAGTTTGTTCCTTAAAAAATAATTTAATACCATCAGAAAAAGGTTGCAAAAGACCCATAAAACCCACCTTATTAGGACCCCTACGTAACTGAATATATCTCAAAATCTTACGCTCCAATAAAGTAACAAAAGCAACAGCAACTAAAACACAAATAATTATAATCAAATAACTAATTAAAAAAATTGCTATTTGTAATAAAAATTACATTAATAAATTCTAAATTTATTGCACTAAACTTCTGCCAAAATAGCAACAATAACCAAAAAAAACATAATTATTATTTATACTAGGTCCTTTCGTACTAAAGTATAATAAATAATTGCAGATAGAAACCAACCTGGCTCACGCCGGTTTGAACTCAGATCATGTAAAAATTTAAAAGTCGAACAGACTTAGTATTTCAGCTTCTGCGCCAAACACTTTTTTTAATCCAACATCGAGGTCGCAAACTCAATCCATCAATAAGGACTCTCCGGAAGAATTACGCTGTTATCCCTAAGGTAATTTAATCTTGTAATCTTAAAATAAGGATCAAGAATACATAAATCAATGAAAATTAACAATTGAGGGTTAATTAATCCTCAACATCGCCCCAACAAAATTATAATTAAAAATAATCAAATTAAATCATTAACCAAAAATTAAAAATTAAAATTATAATAAAATTCTATAGGGTCTTCTCGTCTTGCAATAAAATTTTAGCTTTTTGACTAAAAAATTAAATTCAAAAAATTCAAATAAAGAAAGATAGTCCTTCGTTCAATCATTCATACAAGCCTTCAATTAAAAGACAAATGATTATGCTACCTTTGTACAGTCAAAATACTGCAGCCATTAAGTAATCAACCATTGGGCAGATTAGACCTATAATTAAAATCTACAGGACATGTTTTTGTTAAACAGGCGAAAACTAAAATTGCCGAGTTCCTATATTTAAATTTACAAAACTACTAATTCTATCATTATTACTACACAAAAATAAATAGAATATAAAACCTAATAAAAATCTAAATAAATATAAAATTAGAATAACTAAAAGAATTAACTATGACGAAATAAATGATGGACGTTACTAAACCTACTAAAACCTATATAAAAATAAATTATAGAAATAATATAGAGCTTATCCCCTATAATAGTAATCAACTTTATTAACCAAAATTAATAAATAAAAATAACAAAAATTGATCTAAATTAAATTAAATTATTAGATAACCAGATATTCAAAAATGAATAGCATATAACCCCTACAGTAAAATTAGAAATTGTTATGAAACAAAAACTCCCATATTAACCGTATCTCCTTTGATTTCGGGAAAACTAATAATAATTAATTAAAAATTAATAAACCCTGATACAAAAGGTACTACAAAAAAAGTATACTTAAAATAAATAAATAAATAACCCTTAACAGTACAATAAACTATAATAAAAATAATTATTTCAATAAAAATTACTAAAATTAAAAGTTATTTCTATAAAAAGAACAAAAATATAATAAAAAATAAATAAATTAATATCAAGCCAGGCCGAATCGCACAAAGCCAAAACATTAATGTAAATAACGCCATTCCTAGAATATAACTTGATAATACCAACCTCACTTTCCAGTAAAATTACTTTGTTACGACTTATTTCACCTTAATAATGAAAGTGACGGGCGATGTGTACATAACATAGAGCTAAAATCATAATTAAAAAATAATAAAAATTACCTTCAAATCCTTTTTATCTGCACTAAAATTACAAGAATTACAGATCCAATAAATAACATTAAATGTAACCCATAAAACCTTTAATATAACTGCACCTTGACCTGACATAAAATAAATTAATAAAACCACGAAAATATCCTAAAAAAACATTCAATGACAGAGATATACAAACAAAAATTAAAGTAAAATCCAACGTGGATCATCGATTAAAAAACAGGTTCCTCTGAAAAGACTAAATTACCGCCAAATTCTTTTATTTTAAAGACCATAACTAATAATAATAAGGCCAAATTTACATTCAAAATAATAGGGTATCTAATCCTAGTCTAATAACTGAATTTCATATAATAAAAAACCTAAAAATTACAAAAACTTAAAAATTTCACCTTATAAGAAAAAAGTAATTCTCAAATAACAAATAAAATACTAACCAACAAAAATTAACCAGAATAAATTGTATAACCGCGTATGCTGGCACAAAATTTTACTATTCAAAAAAATAATAACTGAATTTATAACAATATAAACCCCTCAAAATTAAAAACTAAAAATTAAAAATAAAAATAATCATTTAGAAAATCAAAATCACACAAAAATTTATATTTAATATTATATATAAAGCTAACCAAAAAGAGCCAGAATCAAACTCATCATTTAATCACTAAAATCACCTCACGGAGCCGTTAATGATATACTCCCCCTCCCTTTCCTACTCTATCTCTATAGTCCCCCCTGATCTAGCCTCCTGCCATTCAAGTTCAATAATAAAAGAACAGTCTTCAAACCAGATAATATAGAGCTTAAGGGAAGACATAAAATAAAACCCCATAAAAGTATAATAGCATAAAGCCTCTAAAAAAAGCATGATAGACAAAGACTAAGCCAAGAATATTTAATATCATAAAAAGTAATAGCCTAAAATTAAAATAATCATAGTTTCTTAAAAACAATAAGCTAGGTTTGAAGCCTATAACATTAGAACCATAAAATTATATATAAAGCTTAATACACCGATCGTTCCTATAAATTAAAAGCTAACAATGCCAATAATAAATAATATAAGGTATATAAAAATACAGGTTCTAACAGCCTCAGTCTATCGACTATTAAAATAACTTGAAAATTAGCAAAAATAAAAATAATCAAAATTAAACCTTTCATCCAATCTCCTGATATAGTGAAGTCCGCTAAAAATTAAGACTCTAAAAATTAACCTGTTAGCTCTTTCAAGGTTAGAATAATTAAAATTAGATAAAGCAGAGATAATAAATATCAATAACCTAAACCAAAACAATTAAATAGATTAAATAATTACATAGGGGGGGGAATCAAGACAGCCTGTAAATTACAAAATATTAAAAACCCTAATTAAGCTCCGCAATAAATAAAAAGATAAACAAAACATAACCATATATTGTATCAAAACCCCTCTTTGTAATCAAAAAAAAAGAGGGTTT